ACACAAGCTCTTCGACTTTCTATTTATCATTTGTTCCAATTCTTCACATCGAATCCATATATTCAATTTAGTGTTACTTTTCATATCACTAATCTTTCCATATCGTTCGAGTAAGAAAAGTGTGGTAGAAACAAACTATTTACATTTGTCAAAAAGAGTTTCTGTTACTCGTATGAACCACAGTAAATGTGAACGGGGAATGCAAGGCGAATCGAATACTTTAAAAAAAAAACATGCTTGTAAGAAAGATAATAAGAGAGATAATAAGAGAGATAATAGAATAATCTCGGAAGAGGATAAAGCAGCTATTAATAAAGATAAAAACTTTAATATTTTCAGTTCGGGGAAAGGATATGCTGATTTTCAGATATATTTCACTTTAAATTCGACTGAGAATAAGTATTTGGATTGCGGAAAAAATCTTTCTGAATGGCTTTTTCAGGGAGAATATATTAACCACGAACGTATCAATGAGCAACTAATAAACAATTCGACTATTCGACGGTATTTTCCTTCTGTTCTTACCGGGACGGAGCAAGATAAAATAGAATCAAATTTGTTTTCAAAGTTTTATTTGTCAATCTCTCAAGAATCTTTTGCGAAAGACATAGAATATGTAATAAATAATTTATTTCCGGGGGAAAGAGAAATCTTAATTGAGAATTTTCCAAAATCGATTCGTTATGCTTTTTTGGACATACTACTGATAGAAAAACTAGATATAGATTTTTATAGCACTAAAAGGTCTATCAAAAATATCAAATCATCTGAATTTTTTGGATATTCTATGCGATCAGATGACAATAATAGAATAGTTGATGTGTGGAATATAAGAAAATCCTAAAATATTTGTTTGAATCATTTCGTTCTTCTGGATGCTGGACCTAAAATTACTCGAAGGAATAAATGTGATATAAACATATTGGATTTGATTATATCTGTGAATCGTAGTACATGTTGGAATATTCTTTATCCATTCCGGTCTTCGCGCGAAGACAATGAACAATATATAAATATATTCTACAATTTTTTCCGATCCGAATCATTGGTAACAATAATAGATCGTTTCGTTTTATTAATTACCGAACCCGAACCTAATGAGTTTCGTGATCATAGTTATAAGAAGCTTATTTTTCATGTAAATCATATAATGGAAGAATTTTATAATGAAATATATATATTATTATCATTATCATCCAATGACAAGAATAAGTTAAACGATATAAATTCGGGTTTTTTCTCATGTATTTCACCAAATAAAGGTATTACTGGTGAGAATAATGAACATTTACCTTGGATCATTCGGGAAAAATTGATAAAAACTCCTTTTAGGGAAAGTTTAGAAAGATCTTATATAGCAGATCGCGAAACTAATAAATTTATTAAAAATGAAATTCATATACATTTTAAAGAATTATTATTAAATAGATCATATTTAATAAAAAAATCATACTTTCTTTTAAAGAATCAAATTTATGTACTTTGGATAAAAAATGAAGGTTTGGGTAATGTCGCAAGGAATATAATTAACCGACATTTATTTAATTGGAGAGGAACTGAAAAAAAATGTTTTAATTATTCTAAGGTTTATAAAGACAATAAATATGTCAATTGGAATGCGAATGTATGTGAATGGTCCGATAAAACTGGGAATTTTACAGAATTCTTAAAGAATTTTGTTTCTTCTAAAAATAACTTTTTTGGAATAGTATACAATGAAATGAGATCTTTCATTAATGAAAATTCGAGTGGTCGATATGTGAAACTTAATAACAATTACTTTAAGTTTTTTTTAATTCGTAAAAACTTTATAAAGGTGTTTGAGTTTCTGATTTATAAGTTCAAAGATTTTTTTTATACATTGAGTTCTTTGTCAAATTTCATTGATACTAGAAGTATTTATTCAAAAAGAAATGTTTTAGATAATCGTGAATTAGAATTTGAATTTTTGATCGATGAAAAATCAATAGCACCCTCGTCTCCGAATAGGATATCAGTAGATCAATTTATCATCGATGTATTCCACAACGAACTCAACAATGATATTGATTGCATAGAACCACTTGCTACTTTTTTTTCCATATTTAAGAATCAAGACAATTTGAATCCCGCAAAACTATTTAATGAGAGTTCCCTGAGAACTTATTTTTGTGGGGCAAATACATTAGAGTTTTCGGATTATTTGAATCATCTCCAATTGGATCCCAATAAGAGATGGTCTTTCTTCTTCCTCCGCAATACGAAGAAAAATCCTATTCGAAACTATGATCTTACATATGAACAATTATTAAATATTTTACCTATATATATATATCCTTCGTCTATCGTTGAAATAATATCTTTTCTATCGAAAAAGGAAATTTTTTCAATTATTCGATCACAGATATCCGAGATTTCTTCCCCTGAGTATCCAAAAAGAGGTTGTGATCAAATATTTGCATTTGTTTATAACTTATATAAATTAAATTCATTAACTGAAACTAATTCATTTAGTCGTGGAAAAAGAAATATTGACTTTATTAGAAACTTTCCTATTATAGCACCTTTAACGGAAAAACAAATAGTAAATTTCGAGATTACTTACTATTACCAGTCAATTCTCGCTACAAAGGAGTTTGATATTTTCTTGGGTAAAAGGACTTTAAACCCGAAACTGAGTCTTATTCAAAATAAATCTTACGAAAATAATGTGCTCTCTGAAATTTTCGGAGGGATTCGGAGTAGAACCGACGGGATGCTTTATCGGATCAAAGAATTGTTTGGAAGAGATAGTCTAATGGAAGATTCGAGAAACGGGATTGAAAACGAGGTTATGGATAGGGAAAGAACCAATTTAAATTTATTCAATTCCTTCGGAGAAAATGAAATTATTTCTTTATCATTTTTTTCACCACATCTAAAGGAATTAGTTAAAGAAATGAAAATGTATGTGATATCTCAAAAAGATGATGTTTCTAAAAAATATAAATTGCTCGAACCGTATATGCTGTGGTTTTTTACTCGTGAATGGTGGGAGTACTTTTATAATATATTCTTCTCAGAAGCATTTTCAAGGATATTACTAAACAGCAATTATCATATTTCGCGCACTGGGGATGTAGGAAAAATAAGAATTGAAATAGGAATTGGTGATCAACCAAACAAACCATTATTTAATTTTAAATTCAGAAGGTCATTAATAAATATTCATCATTGGAATGATGAATATTTATTAATAGGTTTTTTTATCCTTGTTCTCTTACTCTCTGAAAACTCGGACCATATTGACCTATGGAGACGCTTCGGAATATTTGAATACTTAACAAATTCTTTACAAAAATATCGTTTGGATGCGTTTATGTATCCCCATTTGGATACGATATATCATCATTCGAAATACCTTCATCCTTGGGTATTATATTATTCAACATTCTTTTATTGGATATTCTATTATTTGATATTATTCCATCATTTGATATTACCTCATCGGATATTCCATTATTTGTTTAGTAGAAGAAACAAATATATATATATATATAATTTTATAAGGATAAGGATAAGGAGTTTCCACTATTTTCTGATAAATATCAATTATTTTTGGAAAGAGATTAATAAATATTTATCCACAAATGAAAAAATTAAAATATGGTTAAATAATAATGAAAGCCCGGACCCTTTTTCGATAGAGAAAGAATTATTGATTCGGTCCCTAATAACAGAAAAAAATGTTTTTCAGTATGGATCGAATACTACTTATCGTAATTCATTGAATAATTATTTTGGTTATCGGATTACTAATAAAGAAGGGCTTTATTACTTAGTATATTTGGCTGAAAGCTATAAGAAGGATCTAATGAATTACCCGCTTAATCAATTTGATTCAGCGGAATCTCGGGTTTTCCTCGCGTTTCAGCAAAGAATGACTTCATTGAATCTTAAATCTAGAATGATTTCTGCTCCATTCGAATTAGGATTATCCCTTTCCAAAGGGATTTTACTAATAAGTACCACGGAAACGGAAATAGAAAGATCATCATATTTAATAGAAGATCTAGCAGTAGACTCTTGTGTTTCTTTAATACAAATATCTATGAGGTATTTGTATAAAGAGGATTATTCATATAGATGTGATCATTACATTATAGAGAATGAGATGACACTTTTTATGAGAATTCTGTGCCGATTAATTTCTATCTTGGAAGCAGTGAAAAAAATGCCCCCCTCCATAATATGGATCAAAAATATTCATGAAGTGAATGATATCATAGTTAAAACTCAACTAGAACCTAGTAAACCTAGTGTTGAAGTATTATCACTTCAATTACATTTATTATTAATATCTTTCACTGAGATTGCCAATAATACTTCTAGTAGTATGATTGTTATTGGTTCAACTCATCTTCCCGAAAAAATGGATCCATCTCTAATATGTCCAAATCGATTAGATAGATTAATAAATGTTCGAATGCTTAGTATCTCAGAACAGCAGAAGGGATTTCCTATTCCCCTACGTAGCAAATGTTCTTCTCATCTAGAGAATATTGATTGGTCTTTTCTCAATGAGTTTGGATATGGAACCTTCTCTTATTACGCATTACGAGATTTAGAATCAATTGCTAATGAATTTTTATTATTCGGTATTTCCCGTGATGAATGGGTTTTCTGCAATAATAAAATCAGAGCTTTTTTCTATGGACAAATCATTCCCAATGACGTTTTTTACAAAGCTTTTGTTGATAGGTTTTTCGATTGCGAAAAGTATATAGATATTAGTCGAAATTACGAAAAACATCTTTATAGAGTAGGAAAGGCTATTGAGAACATAGTTATAAGAAGTATTAAAACGAGCCCTCTATGTGAAGGTAAATCTACTGACATTTTTTTGAAAGGCAATTTTGATGATTTGTTTAAATATTTAGAATCTTCTATTACCGAAAACACTATAAAAGAATTTACTATATTATCCTATATTCTGGGGTGCTTGGCTGGATTAGCAGCTCGAGATTCTTGGTTTATATCGGAAGATAAAGAAGAAAATTCGATTTTTTTCGAGGATGAATATGAAAATTCTTTCGATATAGCCTGTTCTTTTTCGGAGAATCTTTTGGTAGAATTTCCATGGTTGGAAACACATCAAGATAATTCTATTAATAATGAAATCAATAATAAAGTAAGATTTGCTTCTCATCCTGAAACAAGAGTTCCTATGATTATAATGCAAATGCAAAAATTTTATACTTTTTCATACAGGAGGGCGGTGAGAAGATACGGAATGGCGACCGATACAGCTTTTACTTTCAATAAACGGCGTCTCGATTTTTTTTGCGATAACTTATATTGGATAGGAATACCGGATAAATTCTTTCAATTTGAATCTGAAATAGCAGCACTTTATGGAAAGAATATAACGAAACCGCTTTTCTGTTTCAAATCTATTTTTTATTATCCTTTTCGTTATGGTTATAAGAGGTTCTCATATGAAGAATCACTGAAAATCTTAGAGATAATAGAGTCCCAAATGGAAGAGGTTTTATTTAAAGAACAATCTGTAATATTTGAGATCCCTCCATCGACAAAATATCAATTATCTTATGAACCATTGTTATTCATGAGGAAACGATTCGTCTGGGATCCCACAGATTTATCAATATTTGAAAAAAAACCCCCTGTTTTATTTTCACTTCGAGAATTATTTGTGGATAAAGAAACGATAAAACAGCTTTATATTATTTACGAAGAAAAATTTAAAGTTTTAAAGGTGGGAAGAGATTTCAGAGACTTTTCTGTTTATTATAAAGAGGAAGAAGAAGAGGAAGATGAAGAAAATTTAAAAGATGAAAATGAAGATGAAGATGAAGAAAATTTAAAAGATGAAGATGAAGAAATAAATAGCAAAAGTAAATTGGAAAATAAATTCGAACGGAATTTTGGTGTCCTACTCGAATATGTATACGGAAAAAAATCCGAAGTTTTGTATGAACCCTGGTTGATTGAATCTTCGTCAAAGAGTGATTTGTTTTTTATTCGTCTCGAATCATTGAATAATTACGAAGAATGGCTTGACGTAAATAGTTCATTATATACTTTCATTCATAATACTCTTTTTGAAAGTCACAAATATTTATCAAATTTATTTATATCTAACAGAATGTCATTGAATAATATAATGAAAATGCTTCTGAAGGATAGAAATATTTTTCAAAAGGAAATTGAAACTTTACTTAAAAAAAAAATTTCCATATTGAACCCAGAAAAATAATTAACAAAAAGATTTTGTAAAGAAAGCGCTTCATTTACCTCCGTGTAGGCGTAGGCTAGGTCGCCCCTACAAAGTTGGTTATGTCTATCCATGAGATAGTAGGCATTAAGGAAGTGGGAAATCAATATCGAGAATTAATTATCATAATATTGACTATGAATTATGAGAAAGCTACAAGAATAGTCGCTTAAGAAGAATATTCAATTAATAAAAGATAAAAATAAATTAAAAAAAATAGGATATTTTCAAAACGAAAGTGGCAGTTCATGGGAAAGGTGGAATCGGTAAATCAACGACAAGTTGCAATATTCCAATTGCTTCAGCAAGACGTGGTAAACGAGTTTCACAAATTGGATGTGATCCTAAACATGATAGTACTTTTACCCTTACAGGATTTTTGATACCTACCATTATAGATACTTCACAATCCAAGGATTATCATTATGAAGATGTTTGGCCCGAAGACGTAATTTATAAAGGTTATGGGGGGGTTGATTGCGTGGAAGCGGGAGGACCACCCGCAGGAGCTGGGTGTGGAGGATATGCAGTAGGAGAGACTGTTAAATTGTTGAAGGAATTAAACGCTTCTTATGAATATGATATTATTTCGTTTGATGTATTAGGTGATGTAGTCTGTGGAGGTTTTGCTTCTCCATTAAATTATGCAGATTTTTGCATTATAATTACAGATAATGGATTTGACGCATTATTTGCAACTAATCGTATTGCTGCTTCTGTTGGGGAAAAGGCGCGTACACACCCACTTCGCCTGGCGGGCTTGGTAGGAAATCGCACATCGGAAAGAGACCTTATTGATAAATATGTAGAAGCTTGTTCAATGCCCGTATTAGAAGTATTACCTCTCATTGAACATATCCGAGTATCTAGAGTGAGGGGTAAAACATTATTTGAAATGGTTGAATCTCAGCCCTCTCTTAACTATGTTTGTGATTTTTATTCAAATATAGCGGACCAAATATTATCTAAACCAGAAGGAATTGTACCGAAAGAAGTTTCCGATCGAGAATTATTTAGTTTACTTTCCGATTTTTATTCAAATCCTATCGGGAATAGGGAAGAGAAAAACGATCGAGAGAATTCGCTTGATTCTATGATAATAATTTAAGACTTAAATTATTTTGTTCATTAATCAAAGAAATATATCTATGTCAGTGAAAACATCTGAAACTCTCACTTTTGAATGCGAAACAGGTAACTATCATACTTTTTGTCCCATTAGCTGTGTAGCTTGGTTATATCAAAAAATTGAAGATAGTTTTTTTCTGGTGGTAGGTACAAAAACATGTGGTTATTTCCTGCAAAATGCCCTCGGAGTTATGATCTTCGCGGAACCCCGTTATGCCATGGCAGAATTGGAAGAAGGAGATATTTCAGCTCAATTAAATGATTATGAAGAGTTAAAAAGACTTTGTTCTCAAATAATAAAAAATAGAAATCCTAGTGTTATTATATGGATCGGTACTTGTACCACGGAAATAATAAAGATGGATTTGGAGGGCATGGCACCAGAACTGGAAAATGAAATCGGGATACCAGTTATAGTAGCGAGAGCAAATGGACTGGACTATGCCTTCACTCAGGGAGAAGATACTGTACTAGCTGCTATGGTACATCGTTGTGCCGAACGAGATTCCTATTTATTAGGTGATGAACGAAACCAAACCGTACAGAATCAAGCTTTACAAGATTCCTTTTTCTTTCCCGGGAATAAGGAAGAGACTCTCGAACCTATTATGAATCCTAAGAAAAATCCTCCTTTAGTTCTCTTTGGATCCCTACCTTCGAGCGTTGCTTTTCAACTTGGTTTAGAATTGAAACGCCAATCTATTCAAATATCAGGTTGGTTACCTGCTCAGAAATATAACAATCTTCCATTATTAGGCGATGGGGTTTACGTTTGTGGTGTTAATCCATTTTTGAGTCGTACAGCAACAACTTTAATGCGACGTCGGAAATGCAGATTGATTGGAGCACCCTTTCCTATCGGTCCCGATGGAACACGTGCTTGGATTGAAAAGATTTGTTCTGTGTTTGACATTGAACCTCGAGGCTTAGGGGAAAGGGAGGAACAGGTGTGGGAAAGCTTGGAAGATTATCTCGATTTGGTACGCGGAAAATCCGTATTCTTTATGGGAGACAATCTTCTAGAAGTATCTCTAGCACGATTCCTAATTAGGTGTGGAATGATTGTTTATGAAATTGGTATTCCATATATGGATAAACGATACCAAGCTGCTGAATTAGCATTTTTACAGAATACGTGTGGGAACATGTGTGTTCCCGTGCCACGAATCGTAGAGAAACCAGATAATTATAATCAGATACAACGTATGCGTGAGTTACAACCTGACTTAGCCATCACTGGGATGGCTCACGCTAATCCATTGGAAGCAAGAAAAATTAATACCAAGTGGTCAGTCGAATTTACCTTTGCTCAAATTCATGGGTTCACCAATGCAAGAGATATTCTTGAACTTGTTACTCGTTCATTACGACGTAATAATGGTTTAGAAGATTTTGGTTGGACCAGCTTAGTGAAAAAGGATAAATAATTTAAGAATGTAATAAAATTTTTTAATTTATGAAATATTTGGAGAATCTAAACAGAAAAAACTTATTAATCAGTAAGAATGTTATATAAAAGATTTTATTAACAAGTTTATTGTTCTTGAATATTTGTATTTATTTATATATAAAGGAAAGGAACAATACTAGTGTAGTGTGGTCTGTATATGCGGAAGTGAATGCTTTTCGCTTTGTTCTACGTATCAATAACGAGATATACAACATATATCTTGTTATTGGTATATATCTCATCGTAATTCATATGAAGGCAGTGAATCAATGGAGGTATTTGTCTTTCCAAAGGGACAGGTATATTGGTATCTCAGAAAAAAAACTGGACGACCTTAAGATAGGTACTAAAGTCCTATTTTTCATACGGATATATATATAGATAATAATGAAGATGCTATAATAATTTATGATTCTGTATCATCCCCATGCTTAGAGTATTCCCGGATGGTCCGAATCCGGAGACATTGATGAATCACGAGGATTCGAAGATATAAAAATATCTCTTCAACGAATTAATAACACAATATTTTTATTCACTAACACATGACAAAACAAATGGTATATTTATATGTGATAACAAAGTCTTTAATATTATGATTAAATCATACATAAAATGTTTGGACCGTAGATACCTATCCCGATTTCGGACCTATCCTTTAATATATATATATATATATATATATATATATATATATTAGTAAAAAAAAGTAAATTCATGAGGTAATGGTCATTGATTAAGAAAGCGGAGGAATCCATATCAGTGCGCCATTGCTACTCCAATTCTTGAGATTATATCTACTTAATCAATCCTTGATTTTGATTTCTTATCTTTTTATCTTTTAAAAATCTTTCTTTGACCAAGAATATATTTTAATTTTAAATATGAAGATCATAGTCATATTTCATCATTATATTATTAATAATATGAACATACCTGATATTAATCCGAATAAATAATAAGATATTCTTCCTCCTTCTCCATATCTCAATACTTCCCCTCCGAAAAAACTTGAGATACCGACGCCATTGACAATCCCATCGAGGATCCGTTGATCAGGAAAAGAAATTATTTCGGCTAATGTTCGTGTACCTCAAACAAATACCGTATTATAATATCCATCTATATAACCTCGGGAATACGACCAATTGTATAAGGAACTTGGAAAATAACCTAAAATTCCTTCTGATTGAGGATCCGTTTCTTCTTGTAGGTTCCGCGAGAGAAAGAGAGGTCCATAAAGAATAAGAGCAATAAATATTCCCAAAAATGCTGTACCAACCGAAGTAGTTGCATTTATCCAGAATTCTTCAGAATCCATTTTATGAGAATAACTCAATGATGGATCCAGCCAATAGGATAATAAATCAAAACCCATTTTTTCTTTATAAAAAGGAACTCCTATAAATCCAATGAACAAGGTGGGTATTGTTGGCACGAGTAAGGGGAATAACATTATATTATTCGATTCCTTGGGATATAAAGGATATTCTTTCTGAGAATAATGAGTCGAAACAGGATTCTCCATCTCTTTCTCACCAGATTCTTCAATATTCTCTAGAGGATTAAATAATTCTAATTCTTTCGAACCCTTTTTATTTTTTACGAATGACAACGCAAAATCCATTCCCTTACCAGATTTTATAGTTTGATTTTCCTCCCATATAGAAACAGAAGGAGAAGTAGAATGTTTGTTGGATGGGTTGGCACGAAAATCTCCTTCGGGAGTGGGGAAATACATACGGAACATATAGAATCCAGTTAGTCCTGCTATAAACCAAGCCATCCACCCGAGAATGGGAAAGTATAACCGACTATCGGCAAGAATCTCATCTTTGGACCGAAAACAAGCAAAAGGTGGAATACCGCAAGGAGAGAGTGTGCCTAGAAGAAAAGTGGTTCCTGTAATTGGCATGTATTTTCTCAAGCCACCCATAAAAGCCATATTTTGGCTTTTATCGGGACAATATCCAACAATAGGTTCCATAGAATGAATAACCGATCCGGATCCAGGAAATGATAGAGCCTTAGAATAAGCATGCGTAATAAGATGGAACAGAGCAGCTCGATAAGAACCTATACCTGGGGCTAACATAATGTAACCTAATTGGGACATTGTAGAATAAGCTAAGACTCTTTTAAGATCTTTTTGAGCAAGAGCTATTGTGGCTCCTAATAGGGCTGTTATTCCACCTATCCGAGAGATTAGGCTCATCATAAGGGGTAAAGCTTTGAAGAGCGGGAACATTCGAGCCACGAGAAAGATTCCCGCTGCTACCATAGTAGCAGCATGGATAGGGGCTGAAATAGGAGTGGGTCCTTCCATAGCATCAGGCAACCATACATGAAGTGGAGATTGCGCGGATTTAGCTACTGAACCTGGGAATGGGGAGAGAGCACAGAAGGTAGCAAAAAATAAACTAACTTCATGATTGGCGAGCAACTTATTAAATAATTCAGATAAATCTTCAAATTCGAAACTGCCTGTTATCCGATAGGAACCTGAGATTCCCAATGATGATCCGGAATCTCCTACACGATTAGTTATAGAAGCTTTTTGACGAGCATTAGCTGCATTAGGTCGAGTGAACCGAAAACCTATTAATGAATAAGAGCACATTCCTACTAATTCCCGAAAAATATGAATTTGTATTAGATTGGGACTAAGAACCAATCCTGGCATGGGGGCATTGGAGAGACTGGGATAAGCGAAGAACCTTAGATATCCTTGGTCATGAGGCATATAACTGTCACTGTGAATCGTAACCATAACTCCTATAGTAGTAATTGGTACTGACATAATGGGAGTGAGTGGATCAATCAAATAACCTACTTCCAAAGTAACATTTTTATTGTGAATCCAAGACCATAAGTATCGATAAATGGGATTACCATTAATTTGTTGCCAAGAAAGGTGGGGAGGAATGAACATAGCTGTGCCTAGCAGTGAAATGCTGATAATGGCATATATACGACGAAGATTTTTAGTTGCCTTTGGAAAGAAAAACAATCCCAATCCTATTAGAATGGAGGATATAAGTGGAAATAAAGGCACCATCCAAGCATGATATATTAGTTTCATAGAAGATTCTTTCGGGAATGAAACTATTTCATTTTTGGTTTATAATTTACGGTATGGGGGAAGAAAAAAGGGAATAAGTGAATGATGAAATTATATCCCATTTATTCAAAATCTTTATTCGAATGAAATTTGGATCAATAAAATTGATTCTTCTTCATTCAAAAAAATAACTGAAATATTACTAAAAAAATTTTTCTTATTATAAAGTAATGAGTTATTATAAAGCAATGAGATTTTACATGTATCTCCCTAATCAAGAGATATTTTCCATTTCTATCAGAAAATTAGTTGTTCGTAGCAAAACTTGATGAAGGATGGAACAATTGGAAAGGAAATATTTGCTTGTTCTACTCCAGTTACTAACATTTAATTTCGATTTTCCAATCTATAACCATTTCCTATTTATAAATCCAATTTTGTAATGAATGCATACGCAGTAATTGAAACCGGAGGTGAGCAAATCCGAGTGGAACCAGGAAGATTTTATGATGTTCGTCATTCCGCGTCATTGAGACCAAATCTCTCGAGCCCAAATACTAAAATATTAATCTATCGAGTATTAATGATTTATCATGAATCTACCATAAATCTTGGACATCCCTGGTTGGGAGGTGCAGTAGTCAAAGGAAGAATTCTGCAGTCCCATCTTGAAAACAGAATTACCATTCATAAAAAGCGTTCTGGAAAGAAAACATGACGTAAGTTAGGACATCGACAAAATTTGGTTCGATTTGTAGTGGATTCCATCTGTCCAAATGGGAAAGATTTATATGAATAAATTAATTATTCATATGACACGATTCCCAATATCAAGATTATTGGAAGCCTTTATTTTCTAAGCGTAAATCCTTCAATTATTTTAAAAAATGACTATACACAAACTATACATGTTTCTGCAAAAATATACATATATATAGAGGCATTCCTCGTTATGGCGGTCCCAAAGAAGCGTACTTCTAAATCGAAAAAGAAAAGTCGTAAAACTGTATGGACAGAAAAAGCTAATCGGGCTGCGGTAAAAGCTTTTCCTCTAGCTCAATCTATTTCAACTGGTCGTTCCAATAGTTTTTACTATACAACAAAATAAAATCCGAATAATCTGAAATTGAATCCATTCATAAATCAGATGAATTACGACATAGATATAGATAAAGATACTGTATCTTCTAAAGAAAATGCTCCCGTGTATGGAAAAAATAATTCTTCCATACAAAAAAAGAATAGTTTAATTTACGAATTTATGGATTTTATTAAGCTATAACTATATATGAAATATTATATATATATATATATATATATATATATATATATATATATATATATAATAGAATAATCTTTTTCAATAAGATAAGAATATTTGATATGAAAATCCTTTTCTATACTTCTCCCTTTATAGATCCGGAATAGCTTTTATCTTTCCTTCCTCTCCACTAAGTTTAAAGATGTTCATTCTGTTATAAAGCCCAATGAAAAGATTCTTCTCGGAGCAGCGGGATTTGAACCCACGACCTCCATCACCCCAAGATGATACGCTACCTAGCTGCGCTATGCTCCGTTACAACAGAATAATTCATTATAATATTCTAATTAGTGAAAGTTTATATTTAAGATTACCATATAATTTAATTATAATGTTATTTGACATTTTAGTATAAAGCATGCTATTATGTTCTACGACGAGCCGCCATGGTGAAATTGGTAGACACGCTGCTCTTAGGAAGCAGTGCTAAAGCATCTCGGTTCGAATCCGAGTGGCGGCATCTTTGCACCTATAAAATAAAAATAGATTGATTCTTCATTAAATTAAGATCTTTTTACATTTGGAATTTAAGATCTATTCATCTTATTTATTTATATAAATAAATATTTATTTATAATATAATAAATCAATCTGTGAAATGAAATTTTTTAATTAGTTCATTCCAGAATAATAATGTAATGTAAAAAATTTAAATTATTACGATACTCAGAACCTTGGAACATATATTAGCTCACACATCTTTCTTTCTCCTTTTTTCCGTCACCCTTCTTTATTGGGGAAAATTGGTCTATATAAGAAACAAGAAACTGAGCAATTTAGGCCGAAGAAGCGTGATAATTACTTTTATTTGTATAACAGGATTTCTATTAACTCGCTGGCTTTACTCCGGGCATTTACCATTAAGTAACTTATATGAGTCATCTATGTTTCTTTCATGGAGCTTCTGTTTAATTCATACGGTTCTGATTCGGAGCCAGAATGATTGGTTGGGTACAATTACTGCACCAAGTGCTATGTTAACTCATGGTTTTGCTACTTTAAGTGTTCCCAGAGAAATGCAGCAATCCACAGTCCTAGTGCCTGCTCTACAATCTCATTGGTTAATGATGCATGTAAGTATGATGATGTTCAGTTACGCAACTCTTTTATGTGGGTCCCTATTAGCAATAGCTCTTTTGGTCATTACATCAAAAAATAATATGGATACCCCAATAATTACTTCCGGTATAGACTCATCCATCTGGTCCTCCTCCTCAGAAAAGAGCAATGAACGGGGAGAGTGCGATTCACCAAACACTCCCTTTCTGTTATCTATAAATTCTCGTGAAGACCAATTGACTCAACAATTGGATCATTGGAGTTATCGAATTATTAGTCTAGGCTCTCCCCTTTTAACCTTAGGTATTCTTTCTGGAGCAGTGTGGGCTAATGAAGCATGGGGATATTATTGGAACTGGGATCCCAAAGAGACTTGGGCTTCAATCACTTGGCTTATGTTTGCAACTTATATGCATACTAGAGTAACTAAGAGTTGGCGAGGTAAAGAACCAGCAATTGTAGCTTCCTTGGGGTTTTTCACAACTTGGATTTGTTACTTAGGAGTTAATCCCTCAGGAAAAGGTTTACACAGCCATGGATGGTTAAATTAATCCAGGATGTAATTTAAAGTGCACCTTGCTTTGTTTCGTCGATCAAAATAAAATAATTTTCGAGATTCTATGAAATTGTAAAAATCACTATTTGAAATAAATAATTGTGAAAATCAAATAGTGATTTTTATAATCTGTATTTATTACTCAGAAGTAATCAAACTCTTAACTACCGCTTCCGGAGATCCCAGGATAGAATAAAATCCACCTTGCTGTTCCACAAGGGTAAGACCAGATCGGGATAAAAACCAATGCCTACTATAGGCAACAAAAAGCGAATTAGAATGAGAATCTCTCGTGGTCCAGAATCCATGATGTGGGAAATCGGAGCATTAGAAACCTTATATCCATAGAACATTTGACGTAACATGGGCAACGAGTAAATAGGGGTTAAGATTATTCCAATTGCTTCTATTACGGTAATAATTATTTTTGAAGTAAAGGAGTAGTTTCGACTACCAACCATTCCCAAAGAAACCATTAATTCTGATATGAAGCCACTCATGCCCGGTAATGCGAGAGATGCTACTGGAAAGCTACTAAACATGGTGAATGTTTTAGGCATTGAAACAGCTATTCCCCCCATTCGGTCAATGAAAAGGGTACGTATTCTATCATAACTTGTTCCTGCCGAAGAAAAAAGGGCAGCACCAATTAATCCGTGAGGAATCATCTGTGGAATAGCTCCATTAAGGCCTATATCCGTTACGAAACCAATACCAATAGGTACGAAACCCATATGAGATACTGATGAATAAGCAATTCTTCTCTTTAAATTACGTTGACTTAAAGGGATTGGAGCTGCATAAACGATTTGAATTGCTCCCACTATTACTAACCATGGGGAAAATATGGAATGGGCATGGGGCAATAATTCCATATTAATCCGAATTGGTCCATATCCTCCCATTTTCAAGAGAATCCCAGCTGGAAGCATACATGTACTATAATGTGCTTCCCCATGAGTATCTGGCAACCAGGTGTGTAAGGGAAAGATTGGTAGTTTCACAGCATAAGCTACGGGGAAGCTTAGGTATAAGACTATTTCTAATACTATAGGATAGGATTTATTAGCTAAATTTTGAGAGTCCAATGTTGGTTCATCAGATCCATAGAGACTCATAGTTAAAGCTCCTATTGGGAGAAAAATGGAACCACCTGCAGTGTACAAAATAAATTTTGTGGCTGCGTATAGACGCCTTTTCCCCCCCCACATGGACAAAGGTAAGTGAACAGGAATTAGTTCCGGCTCCCACATAAAAAAAGAAAGTGAAGTATCTTGCGGAGCGGATGATCCTACCTGGCCGCCGTACATTGCTAACATCGAGAAATGAAATAATCGTGGACTTCGGGTAACTGGCCAAGCCGCTGAAGTAGCTAAAGTAGTAACGAATCCTGTCGATGAAATAAGCCCAATGGAAAGTCCATCAATCCCCAATCTCCAATGAAAATCAATGGGATTTATCCAATTATAATCTTCTTTCAATTAAATAAATGGATTATTAAAATTGAAATGATAACAAAATATATAGGTTATTAAAAGGAACTCTGACAAGCAAATGCCTGAAGTATACCATCGAACAATCTTATTCCCCCTATAGGGGAATAATGGGATTGATGAACCCGCGGGTATAGGTAAAGGAACAATTATTGTTAGCCAAGGATAGTTGCTCGTGATGAGGATAGGGGGATTTTGAACAGAAAACCCATTCCCAAGATTTTGTTTGAGTATGGGTCTTTATCGAATGAGTACGAATTCCTATTTATTAAAAGAATAGATTAAACCTTTCAGAAAGAGCCAACCATTCTTTTTCCATAGTATCTATCGGTCAATAAGCTAAACCCGTACTGCGAGTCGTCTCGGATCCCAAATAAACGCGTACACTCAGAAAATCTGTTGGACAAGCGGATTCGCACCTTTTACAACCTACGCAGTCTTCTGTTCTGGGAGCAGGAGCAATCTGGTTAGCCTTACATCCATCCCAAGGTACCGTTTCTGATACATCCGTGAGGCAAGCTCTTACACATTGGGTACAACCAATACATGTATCATAAATCTTTACTGAATGTGCCATTGGATCTATTGATTTCCAACAATACCGGGAGATACCATGAGCCTTAAATTTACTAAGATTTTACCGATGTATTGCTAATGGCAATATTATACCGATAAAATCCATTTGATGAATCTTTGTATTAATGAATATTTGGAATATAAAACTTTGATTATTTATCGATTCTGAATGAAACCGATTCGAATTTTTTAGACTTTACTTAATACAACTTAATCATTTATATTAACCACTAGCATAACAAATAAATGAATTTTATATGAAATAATCTCTATTTGTTTATAAATCGGAATGACATATCAAATCTTTATATATCCTTTTCAAAAGGTGAAGAAAAAAATAAAATATATCCAGATTTGTAACTTTATTACCATTTTAACAAATTGAATTGATCAATACGAATTGATTTTCTGTTGCGATAGATAGCTAGAACAATGGCTAATCCAATAGCTGCTTCAGCAGCTGCAATAGCTACAATGGAGATGGAAAAAATCTCTCCTTTTACTTGTTGAATGTCCAAAAAATTGGAAAATGTGACAAGATTTATATTAACTGCATTGAAAATTGACTCGAGACACATAGGTGCTCTGATCATACTCCGACTCGTGATTAATCCGTAAATGCCAATACAGAATAGGAAAGCACCTGGAATAAGTGCATGTTCAAGCATGATCAATTAACTCCTTATGGATCCTAAGGTTCTTAAGTATAAATAAAAGTTAAGTAAGTATAAAAAAAAAGTTTTTATAGTACTCATGAAACGAAAAAATCATCTTTAGCCTATAACACCTCACTCTCCTCCAGTTCAAACATTTTCCCTCGGCGAGCCGTAGTAATAGCTCCTACTAGAGCAACCAAAAGAACTATAGAAAGAAGTTCAAATGGAAGCAAAGAATCGGTTAATAAATGGGATCCAATACGTTGAACGTCATCTGTTAAAGGTTCTTCCACGATCCCACCCGGTAATACAATTAAGGATACTCTAGACCATGATGTATCTAGGATCATAATGATCGGTAGAAAAAAAAGACTTATGCAAAGTGCTAAAGTAATTCCATCTCCTGCAGTCCGGTATGTAGAAAGATGGAAAGATTGTGGCTCATTCGTTGACGTAACAGCAGATACAATTGAAACATTTACGGCTCCTACATGAATCGAGATTTGCACAGCAGCTACAAAGTCCGCATTCAGTAAAAGATATGGAGGGGATATACAAGCGAAAACTGATCCTGAAAGAGGAGCGGAATAAACTATATTTGTGAGCGATACTACTCCTGGACCTCCTAATATGGGACCTGACTCTAAGGAGACAAAAATAGCCTCATGAATTGGTTCAGGTAAATTGATCATGTTCGCAATAAACGAAAGTCCTCTCTTTCAGGATCCTATTCACTGACTCAAAAAAATTACCCTGTTTCTATATAATTATATTCCGAGTTAATTCAGAAAGAAACTCTATATTTATTTTTTTTTCACCCCTTTTTTCCGCTTCTCAATCGAACTCGATGTGAGAATCAGTTACATCTCTTGAGTCGAGATGTCCTTCCATAACTCCCTTAGATAAATAATTTAAACTTGGAATAGCTTGAATTGTAGAATCTTTGATCACTGATATGGGCAAACGTCCTAAAGCAATCTGATCATAATTTAATTCATGACGATCATAGGTCGAAAGTTCATATTCTTCAGTCATTGACAAACAGTTCGTGGGACAATATTCGACACAGTTTCCGCAAAATATACAAACTCCAAAATCAATACTGTAACTTTTCAATTGTTTCTTTTTCATGTTCCTTTTCAATTCCCAATCAACAACAGGTAGATTAATTGGACATACACGAACGCATACTTCACAAGCAATACATTTATCAAATTCAAAGTGAATACGTCCACGAAATCGCTCTGATGGAATCAATTTTTCGTAGGGATATTGAATGGTCATAGGTAAACGATTCATGTGATCCAAGGTCACCATAAAACCTCGACCGATATACCTCGCAGCTTGAATTGCTTGTTGACTATAATCCCGGAGTCCATTCACCATGGAAAACATATGGTAGATACCCTCGAATAAATTATTCAATTTTTTTTTTTTTTTATCCAACTCATAAGATTGAATAAATATATAAATTATAAATGTGTTTATTATAGAATCTTATTCACATAAATAAATTATAGTGAAAGAAGTTGAAAAGAAGCTGTTAATAATAAATTACCCAGGGCGACAGGCAAAAGAAATTTCCAACCAAGATCCAATAATTGGTCCATTCTCACTCTGGGTAAGGTCCATCTTGCCATGATAGAAATGAACAAAGATAAATAAGCTTTAGCTAATGTAATAGTAATTCCTATTGCAATATTGATAACCTCACCAGTTCCATCAGTTGAATTTAATTTTAAGTGGTCGAAAACTGGTAAGAAAGGGATAGAAAAGTTCCATCCGCCCAAATAAAGAACCGTTACGAACAATGAAGAAGCTAATAGGTTTGGATGAGAAGCAACATAGAATAGGCCGAATTTTATACCTGAGTACTCGGTTTGATAACCTGCTATCAATTCTTCCTCTGCTTCTGGTAAATCAAAAGGCAATCTTTCACATTCCGCCGGGGAAGGAATAAAAAAAGCTACGGAACCTATAGGTTGACGCCACAAATTCCATCCCCGAAAACCATATTTGGACTGCGCCTCGACTATATCAACTGTACCCAAGCTGTCGGATAATCATAGTCGATGTTGGCATCACTGTTAGCATCTCTATTCCAGAACCGTACATGAGACTTTAGCTTCATACGGCTCCTCGATGGCTATCGAGAAACAAAAATTTAATGATAAATTTTCATAATCAATTGAACCAATGAGATTCTGTCTGCTATAACAATAGAAGCTTTCGAATCTATCTCAGCCTTTACAGTTTTTTTGTTAGTGCTAACTCAAGTCTCTCAGTAGAAGAAGATTTTATATTCTCTATAGGATAGAATTTACTCATGCTCATTTATGATATAAGAGGTGAGAACTGTATGAAGGATTACTTCGTTCCCGATAGTCATTCGTTTAGTAGATAAGGATATACTCCAGATCGGGGTCCTGGGGAAGTACTACTCGGTCGTCCCTACCAACGTCAAGTCCTAATCCCGTTATTAAGAATATCTATAAAAGATGCTTTTTTTACTAATCTTTCGCGTATCTTAGTGTTCCTGACCATCTACTCCTGCCTAATCCTAAGTATGATAGTAATAACTTCATACATTTTATCTTTTGCCCCCGCTGTCGGGCCCCGATAACTAATCTTGAACCCGGGTACACAGTTTTTCCTGCGTTCCGTACGCTTTCACTCTCGCACATAGAGGATGGGACTCGATCCTATTACTGCAAATGAAGAAGCTGTTTGATCTCACCCATATGACTATCTAGTTTTCTAGGATAAGAGGAAAAACTATCTCATCCTTTTAATTGACTCTCTTGTGAAAGAGGTTTAGTATTTCAACGAATCACACGTAGGGATATAGATAACACGCGTAAAGCTAAAGGAATTTCATAACTAATGGATTGAGCAGCGGCTCGAAGACCACCCGAAAAAGAATATTTATTATTTGATCCGTATCCCGCCATGAGGGGTCCGAGAGGAGCAATACTTGAAACAGCGATCCAAAAGAAAACACCTGTACCAAGATCAGCTAGAATAATGTTGTGGCCAAAAGGAATTACTAAGTAACTTAGAAAAACTGGTATGATCACCACAGCCGGTCCGATATTGAATAACCATAAATCTCCCCTGGATGGAATAATATCTTCCTTCAATAGTAGCTTTATTCCATCTGCCAGAGCTTGAATAATTCCCAAAGGGCCAGTATATTCAGGTCCAATACGCTGTTGTATCCCTGCAGATATCTTTCTTTCAAGCCATATAATGACTAGAACTCCCATCGTAACTCCTAATACGAGAGTGATGATGGGGATGATAATCCATATAAAACCGAATAAATCTCTTGGAAATCCTAATCTATGGAATAGATTGATAGCTTGTTCCTCAATATCTGTATTAACCACCGTTTCAACGATCAACCTCTCCCATGATAATATCTATACTACCTAGAATTGTCATAATATCTGCCAATTTCACTCCCTTTAAAAGTTGAGGAAGAATTTGTAAATTGAGGAAACCGGGTGGGCGAATTTTGAATCTCCAAGGAAAGAAAGAATCGTCTCCCATGAAAGAGATACCTAATTCTCCTTTAGGAGCTTCAATTCTAAAATAAAGCTCATTTTTGGGTAACTTGAAAGTGGGAGAGGGCTTTTTACCAATGAACCGATAATCAAAATCATTCCAATCTGATTTATTTACTTGATCAAGCCGTCGAGCTTCCAAATTTTCAAAAGGCCCCCCTGGAATAACTTCCAAAGCTTGTTTGATTATTTTCACGGATTCTCTCATTTCTCCGATTCGTACCAAATAACGAGCTAATGAATCTCCATCTTTTTGCCATTGAATTTGCCAATCCAACTCATCGTAACATTCATGATGATCAACTTTACGAACATCCCATTTTACTCCTGAAGCTCGTGGCATAGGCCCTGATAAACCCCAATTTATGGCTTCTTCTCTACCAATAATACCTACTCCCTCAACTCGTTTCAAAAAGATAGGATTTCGTGTAATAAGTCTTTCATATTCATCCACCTTCGGTAGGAAATAATCACAAAAGTCTAAACATTTGTCTACCCAACCGTAAGGTAGATCCGCGGCTACTCCCCCGATACGAAAATAATTATGCATCATTCGCATACCAGTTGCGGCTTCGAATAAATCATATATCATTTCTCTTTCCCTGAAGATGTAGAAGAAAGGAGTTTGTGCACCAATATCAGCCATAAAGGGTCCGAGCCATAACAAATGGGAAGCTATGCGACTTAACTCTAGCATAATGATTCTTATATAACTAGCTCTTTTAGGCACCTGAATATTGGTCAATCTTTCTGGTGCATTTGCTGTTACTGCTTCTGCGAACATAGTAGCTAAATAATCCCATCGTGTGACGTAGGGAAGATATTGGACAACTGTTCTATTTTCAGCAATCTTTTCCATTCCTCTATGTAAATAACCTAATATGGGTTCACAACCAGTAACATCTTCACCATCTAAGGTAACAATAAGTCGAAGAACACCATGCATTGATGGATGATGAGGGCCCATACTTATTATCATGGGATCTCTCTTTGTAGTGAGCATGGTCGTATGCCGCTCTCCCTCGAATAATTCCAGAAATGAGTAAGAATAAGGAAATTTTCATTCTTCATATTGATATAATTACAGTGGATGCTTAGCTAAAGATTCTAAAAGATAAATTAACGTTTTTTCAGTCCGCGAATACGTAATTGATTAATCAAATTTTCGTAACAGAGTGAATTTTTTTGAGATAGATAAACCAAAAGACGTTCACGTTTTCCTAGGATTTTCCACAAACCTCTCTGAGATGAATAGTCTTTGCCATGCAATTTTAAATGATAGGTAAGTTTCAAAATTCGATTAGTTAAATGGGATATTTGAAACTCAACAGATCCTGTTTGTTTTTCGGGAACCAAAGATGAACGAATCAATGTATTTTTAGCCATAGGAACAACAATTGCTCCTAAATTAATTATATGATGGAGAGAAAAAATAAAAATTTTGGATTGTAGCTAATTAATAGTTTTTTTACAAAAATAAGAGCAAGATTTTCAATATCTTAAGATGTCTATAAAATAGAATAACATTTTTCCAAATATTCTTAAAAAACTGGATAAATTCATAGAGAATAAACAAGATTCTATTTGAGTAGTGGCAAATAGCACATTCTTTCAAATAGTGATGGATAAATAATAAAAAGGTTCGTAATTTCCATATAATATAATCCAAATTTTTATTTAGAGAAATCCTGATGGAATGCTATAAACAATGATAAAAATTGTTCATAACCGAAAATACTGAATGAAAAAGAGAAAAAGAATGCAAACATTTTTTTTTTATTTTTTTTTTTCTCAACTGTTTTTTGAGGGATACATACAAATTCTTAACATAGCGAATCGACTTCCATCATTTGTATTAAACCGAAATCTATTCATACAACCCAGATCTTCCAATCGATAGCTGGACCAAAGAGACCGTTTAATCATTTGAGTTTCATTTGCGTTAAATTTTCGATCTTCTTTTTTTATTGGTTCCTCGTAGTTACGTCTATTCTCCCCGGAACAAGAATTAAATTCTGCTCCTTGATTTCCATTTTCCTCTAGATATAAGGAATTCCATATTCCCAATTGTATACGACGTTTCGAAGGTAAAATATCTTCGAGATTAAACGAATCTGAAATAATTATTTTTTCTTTATTCTCAATAACTTTTACGCGTAGTATAGATTCATGAATGAAATCAGATATTCTTCTAAATCTACTTTTAAAATTTAATAGAATACTTATCATTTTATACATCAGAATCTCATCGTATAATACTTCTGGTAAACGATGTCCCAAATCTTTGAATATTTTATTTGTGCCATCCATGCAAGTATAGTTATAAAATAGAACTATATTTTTCAATATCTTCTCATAGAGAGACCGAAAATTGCCTCCTTCAGCTGAATTTACTCCAAAATTAATGATATTCAGAAGATTCGTTGTATTTCCTACTATTTCCGCTTTCTCTGCTATTTGTTCAGATTTCAAATTCCATCGCTCAATATACTTATGAGATTCTCTTTTCTCAAGTGATCTTTTTTTTGCATAATCATCTTTGTCTTTCCTTAAAAGAGATCTCTTTGGTTCGTGTATGAAACTAAAGTCACAAGTTGTTAGAAATTCATACATTTCTATAATGTTGAATTTTTTTAGAATCTCTGGATATAACCATGAATATAAATTGGAATTTAAATGAATATTTTTTTTCCTATCAATTCTTTTATACTCACTATTCTTTCTATCATTGACTAATTTATATTTACGTATCTTTTGAATACGATCATTAAACACGATTTCTTTTTTTTCATCTTGCCATATTGGAAATCTTTCAATGTCCGAATCTTCTATAGAAGCAAGATAACTATAAGATAAAAGATTATATTTGTACCGTTCGTTAAGTTTCCCCGTCTCTTTCAGATCCGCAATGAGTTTAGAATAAATCCTTTTTTTATAAGAACGTAAAGATTTATATTTGTCAAAATTATCGGAAATAGAATTTTCTATTTGCCAATGTTCAGTAACCTTATCTTTCCATCTCCGTGGTGCAATCTTACGCCATATCCGTAAAGGTACATTACATCGATGAAAACATTGTAACCATTTCTTCCAGTCCTTCTCTTCCAAATCCCGTGGCTTCCTGGAACCGAGTATTCCCTCTTCATTTGAAAAAGCTTCAATATTTTCTTCAATAAAGAGATTTGATATCCGGTGCCTTAATGATTCCACTGGATAAGACTTATTCATCGTTCTCATTTGCCATATTTTGTGAAATACATATGCTTGGGATATTAATCCCGTATCCTGACTAGGATGAACCTTGAAATATTTCATTTCTTTACTAGAAATGATTAAATCTTTATTTAAAAATTTATTATCCTTCGTTTTTGACCGAGAAATGAAAAATTTTATTTTTTTATAAATTGTTGAAAGATCTCTTGTCAATCCCATTTTTAATTGTATTTTGAACCAAATGAGATGAAGAAAAACTACAAAATTTCTATTCATTTTTTTTGAAAGAATCTTGATTAAATAGATCCATTCCTCGATCAATTCCATACTTCTTCTGTGAAAATTCACAATTATTTGATGATTTTGAATTGATATCTTTTTTGATCTCAGTTCTTTCTCATTACCGGGATACACTCCATTCTTCTCTTTTGAATTAATATTAATTTCTAGTTCATCAGAATGGGTCTGTTCAGTAATTCCTCCAATCTGATTACTTTCCGGGGCTATGAAATCCCTTAATTCTTCAATATTCGTTCGAGCTTCATATCCAGATTGATCTGGAATTGCTGATGAAAAATTTTCATTACATTTAGTTGTAATTCCGATTGGTAATTCATCAATTATTTTGCTACTTGTCCCAAAATTTGTTCTGTGTTCATTATCTGGTTCAAGGCTAGATATATCATTACTCGTAGTTTTATTGAGCTGAGCATCTAATATTGTTAGATCTTTTTTATAAATATTTGATTCTTTTTTTAATGGAAAAAACTTGTCAAAGATTTTTGTAATTTTTTCCGATAAAATATTTATTTTCCATCTTTTTTTAAATCCCCCAATTAAAGGCTTAAAGAAGGAAGGGTTTTTTTTTATACTGCCAAAGGGTAAATAGGTTTGAAATCCCAAGGCTGTTAAAAAACCATAATCAATTTTTTTATTTTTTGCTATTTTATTTTTTGTTAAACTATATGAATTCGTTTCGAATCCAGGATCACGCCACTTCAAATGAAAAGGATTTATAATTTTTATTTGAAGACCATCTCTTTGCCACGAAAATGGTAATTTGTTCACCGAAACTTCGGTACCATCATAAGTACATCCTATAAAAAATTCCTTATTCCAATCATTCCAATCTTCTGCCCATTCCTTAGTTTGGAATAATAATAGATAACTAATAGTTTTAAATATTATTAATATAGGTAATACTATATATTTTCTAAAGTATAATTGGCTGATTAAAAGAAAACCTCTTACCCAATGAGCAAGCGGAAAATCAAATCTGTTTGCTGTCGCGAGACGATTAGCTTTTGTTACTACTTTTATAGCAAAAGCCTTTTTCGAAAAAAAGGCTATTAATCCTTTCATTTTCTTCTCAGGATGTGCAAAAGTCGGTTTTACATTTACGCCTATTATGCCCGGAAAAGAGAACGTCGTTTTTTTAAATATTCTCAAAAAAAATGGAGAATGCATTTGCAATTGTAAGGATTCTTGTAATAAAGCTTTACGTCTTCGAGCACGTATGGATCCTAATATCAGGTTCCGACGAAAATCTGGTTGTGTTGCGAAACTTTTCACAAATCTAAATTTTTTATTCTTTTTTTTAATAAAATCTATACTTTTTATTCTGAGGGAACGAATTCCACTGTATACATTCATAAAATCGAATGCATTGTTTATTAGTTTTAAAAATAGAGGTTTTTCTTTTTTAATTTCTCGGAGTTGGGGTTCCTTATAGATCTGTAATATTTCCGCTATTAAAGGGGAAGAAAGATTTTCTTTTACTCCAGTAAAGTTACCTGAAGATAAATCATCTGTTTGCCAAGCATATTGAAGTTTCCACCATAGAGAATAATCGTCAGTCAAAATACAAGGTGATTTTGGTATTGCAACTCCTTCGCGTAATTCCCTATTCAGAAGAGGATCAAACCCTTTAAGGAAAATATCGTTCCCGTGATCGCATAATTTATTTTTTTTTTCAATAACTTTTTCTATTGAAGATCCTTTGTCTAGAGCTCGAATTCTATTCGTTAATTCATTATTCAAATTATATTTTCCCCGTTTTTCGGTATCAATCCATTCCTTCTGACAAAGATCTTCGAATGACGAAGGAATATCCGAAAGATTGAAATATTCCTTGAAATTTATTTCAAAAATTGACAAACTAGGTGAAGATGTGAAAGATATTCTTTGTCTCCCATCACTCACACACGCGTCAAAAAAATATTGAGACATCTCTGTTTTTATAGGAGTCATCGCCTTGAAATAAAAAAGATCTTCCTCGACATATCGGAATGGTCGGACCCATTTTCGGTAATCGAATAAGATAGTAGGCCACTTTTTTAACCACGATAACTTTTTAGCTTCCTTTTTTTCAAAATTAGAATATATCCTGTTATCGAAGAGAGGTACAGGAGCTCTACCCAAATATAATAGACAGAGAGCTATATAAATGATACGGGAAGTTCGAGCAAAGAGAATCCTTACTAAATAAGAAAGCCTATTATCTGTATCTGAATCGGGTTTTAAAACGGAAATAAATTTGGCCAAAATTCCGGGAAAAATGGAACCACCCAACCACCAGCCATAAAGGCTACTTATTACAAATAAAAATTTATTACTATAACGGAAAGTAAAGAGTTTGGCTAATCTTGCTAATACAGGACTTGGTAAGAGAACAGGATTGAATAATGAAAGGATAATAATATCCAAAAATGTTAATATTCTTCCTTCATAGACAAATTGAATATCATCAGATTTCCGGACTATTTTTGCACTCCTAAAATGATAATGATATATTGGTCTTTTTTCTTTTTGCAATCGGTGACATAAAAGACGATGCCAATAAAATAACATGTACGGTAAAACTAGCAAAGTTACTGCATGAGGTTTCACTAACATGACGTAGAGATGTAAATAGTATACCGATAAAATGATTACCAGTTGTCCTACAATTGAAGTTCCAATAACTAATTTAGCATTAGAATCTTTCCCTAAAAGAAAGGTTCTTACGAGTAAGATCTGAGGAAGACCGATAGGTAATGTTGCAATAAATCCGTAATATAGCCCGAATAGGATCAATGGGCTTGAAACATTTATCCACGGCAATATTTCAATCCGTAATAAAAAAAGTGAAAAAGTTTTTTTTGACGTAATAGGATCACCTCCTCA